CTTCTACAACTTCCGATATCTAAGGACTATTCGTATGTTCTGCTCTAGATCAAACAGAGTAATTGATGTCCCACTGGTACTACGGGTGGATAAAAAAATAAACGACAAATTAAGAATTCATTGAGATTCAAAAAAGTTTTCTTTTAGCTTAGCTAAGAACCGATAGAATGAACTAAAAAGTTCTGCATCAGGAACTTTGTACCGCGCATACATCAATCACTTACTTAGATGGGCCCCAGAAAGTCAGTCATATAATGTATGAGGAAATGCAGAAATAGAAAAAGATATGAGAGAGGATCAGATTCTATTTGTACTGGATCGGAGATGAATCTTATCTATTTTCATCCTTTAACTCCCCCAAACTAAACTCTAGTTTTTCTTTAGTTTTGGGCGTTTCAACTAACTAATTTAACCTTTTTGAATATGTATTATGTATGAAGTATTAATATTCTATTCATTTTATATGAGAGGAGACACAATATGTTATGAACAAATAAAAAAAAAAAAAAGAAATATTATCAATTTATAAACAAACTATCTACCCATCTATCTATATCTATCTATATATTTTAGATATTTTATAGATGGGGTAGATCGCATGATAACTAGATCAAAAACTTACGTATGTGTCATGATCTCGACATATGTATATCGATCCATATTGGTTAATTTATAGACATAGATACTCATCAAAAAATGAATCATGTGCCAGGAACCAGATTTGAACTGGTGACACGAGGATTTTCAGTCCTCTGCTCTACCAGCTGAGCTATCCCGACCATTCCCCTTTCTGGTGCATCATCTCCTCATTTTACTAGATAACTTGGGTTTCTGTCAATTAAAAAAAGGATGAAAAGTATTACAAAGTCTTATCTAGGTACCGGAATTTCTTGGGTCTTCGCAAAGAGGGACTTTGTCTATAAGTTTTAGTACGAGTAATGCTATGGATTGTGAATTACTCAAATGAGTACTCCTTGTTCAAAGATATTCATTTGTACGTATATCATATATATAATATATAACATTAGATATGAGAAAACCATTTCCGTCCGGATCGATCCATTTAATTTGTAAAAGAAAAAAATGAGAATAATAACCACCTTCAAACCATTAATGAAAAAAAAGATAACTAGGTAGGGAGTGAAATAAGCTTTTGGGGATAGAGGGACTTGAACCCTCACGATTTTTAAAGTCGACGGATTTTCTTCTTAATTATAAATTTCATTGTTGTCAGTATTGACATGTAGAACGGGACTCTATCTTCATTCTCGTCCGATTAATTAGTTCTTCAAAAAATCTATCAGACTATGGAGTGAATTATTTGATGAATGAATATTTGATTCTTCTTTCACTTTCAATTTGAAATCGATTCACAAAAATTCTTCCATTTTTTTTTTTTTCATATAAATTTTTTCATTTCATAAATATATAAAAATTAGAAAAAAAAAGTAAGGATTAAGGATTCGGGTTGTTATTAATCATTTGATATAGTTCAGTACGTATATGCTTCACCCTTTTTTTTTTATTGGAATTTTTATGGAAGAATTCTTATAACAACACAGCACAGTCAACCCCATTTGTTAGAACAGCTTCCTTTGAGTCTCTGCACCTATCCTTTTTTTCTTGCTTTCTGAACCCTTATTTTTTTCTTTTGAAAAAAGGAGTTGGCTCAGGATTGCCCATTTTTATTAATTCCAGGGTTTCTCTGAATTTGAAAATTTGCACTTAGTAGGTTTCCATACTAAGGCTCAAACCAATTAAGTCCGTAGCGTCTACCGATTTCGCCATATCCCCTTTTATTTTAAAATAAGAATCTCAGTGTGATGTCCTTCCCCCTTAATTTGTTTATTTATGCCAGAACCATCGAATTCCTTAGATTTGATGGTGTTTGTTTCCTATTTTCTTTTTTGTTTTTGTCTATCTTCTTTCATCTCTATCGGAAGCCTATATTTGATTGGTCTAATCAGAAATTATTCTATCATTTCTGTAGCTGCAATTCAATATGCATGGGTATATACCATATATATCCTCCGCCCTTTTCATTTTCCCATGCAATTTGTAATACTCAAAGGGTCGATTCTTTGTTTTTCATCTTAGTCTCTGACTAAAAGCATAAGAATATCTTATTATGTTGATTAGGTTTTCTTAGGACAGACTTTTATAACTAAAATGAAAATTCTATTTTTTTTTCTTATTTAAGAATTTTCTTATTATTAAATTACTTTCAAATCGAAATTGAATTTAAATAGAATCGAATTGTTCTAGACGAAAAATACAAAATATTCTATTTATATATATAGATAGAAATGAAAAAGATACAAAATTCAATATTTATATTTATTTGAAATTAATATTATATAAATTAAAAATATTATAAAAGAATAAAAATGAAATGAATAGTTAATAGCTAAGCCTAAACTAAGATATAGTTTATTGAATTCCTATTCATGTAGAATTTCTGCGAGCCCGCTTAGCTCAGAGGTTAGAGCATCGCATTTGTAATGCGATGGTCATCGGTTCGACTCCGATAGCCGGCTTTTTTCTATTTTTATTTATTTGTTCGATTTTTTTATTTTACATGATGGATAATTTTTTGAAATAAAAAAACAAAGAATAAAGGCGCCTTTTCCCCTCTTCAAAAAATTAAAAAGTTACCAACCTATTATGTTAATTATGTTATGTCGTAGAAATTTCCAACTATGAAAAAAAGGAAAAGAAAGAGTCTTTTTCCTAATTTGTTCTGCCGAGCTTTACCCCCCTTTATTTTTCTATTTTTATTTTACTTACATATATATACATATATATAATTTTAATACAATTAGAATATATATATATAATACAAATAGAATATATAATACAAAAATGGGTTCATATATGCTATTTATACAATTCATCTCATTATTTATTGTAATACAATACTTCAGGAAATTTCACTTCATTTAGTATTTAGTTTAGTTTTATTTAATTTAGGTTTATTTTGTAAAATGAAATTTATATATAAAATATAAAAGAAATTATTCAATTTAAATTATTAAATTAATAAATAAGGAGTCTTTATGTCGCGTTACCGAGGGCCTCGTTTCAAAAAAATACGTCGTCTAGGGGCTTTGCCTGGACTAACTAATAAAAGGCCTAGAGCCGGAAATGATCTTAGAAACCAACCGCGTTCCGGGAAAAGATCTCAATATCGTATTCGTCTAGAAGAAAAACAAAAATTACGTTTTCATTATGGTATTACTGAACGACAATTACTTAAATACGTTCGTATCGCCAGAAAAGCCAAAGGGTCAACAGGTCAGGTTTTACTACAATTACTTGAAATGCGTTTGGATAACATCCTTTTTCGGTTGGGTATGTCTCCGACTATTCCCGGAGCCCGCCAATTAGTTAACCATAGACATATTTTAGTTAATGGTCGTATAATAGATATACCAAGTTATCGTTGCAAACCCCAAGATACTATTATGGCGAGGAATGAACCAAAATCCGGAGCTCTAATTCAAAATTATCTGGATTCATCCCCCCGTGAGGAATTGCCCAAACATTTGACTCTTCACCCATTCCCATATAAAGGATTAGTCAATCAAATAATAGATAGTAAGTGGGTCGGTTTGAAAATAAATGAATTGCTAGTGGTAGAATATTATTCGCGTCAGACTTAACCCTAAATAAAATACAAAAAGTTCGGACAATTTGGCCCCTTTCTTTCGCCAAACTAAATTCACTTAAGGTTTAATTCAAGTTAAAGTCAGGGGTTTGATCCAGATTTTCTCCCACTCATATATCCTACCCCGTCCTTTTTCCTATTCATGTATCATAGATCGTCAGAAAGATTTTCACTCCTTGTCCATTCTTTCCAGTATTTTACGTACCGCAGCAATTAGAAATAGAATAAGAAATATAATATATCAAAAAAAAGGACCTAACTGTTAGGTTCTAATAATGGTATTTCTTGTTGTTTGATTGATTTGTTACAGTTAGGGATGTTGACGAATTAGGTGACAAGTACGGAAAGAGAGGGATTCGAACCCTCGGTAAACAAAAGCCTACATAGCAGTTCCAATGCTACGCCTTGAACCACTCGGCCATCTCTCCTACACAATACAAGAATGATTATGACTCAGAAACCGAAGAAATAGCGATACATTACTATAATTTAATTAATAAAAAATTCTATTAATATTATATTCGATTTTTGTTTGGTTTGGATAGGTACGACCAAATAGACCGTATTAAATCAATGAATTGGAACGAATCCACTGATTGATCGGTTGATTTTTTTAGACCCTGTATGATTAATGGATACTCTTCGACCATAGTTCTATTTCGATTTAGACTACAATTCCATAAAAATTAGAAAATATTACTTTCCAGTTTTAAAGTTCTCATCAACAAATCCCTTATTTCATCGATCGATTACAAATTCACGAGTCATCCCAGGGATATTTCTATTTGATTGTATAGTGTATACTTGCTATGGGCACAACAAAAATAAACGGTTATTCTATTTCCATCATAGAATGATTATTCGATTCTTTTTCCTTTCCTCTTTGGATCCCCTTCCTTTTTAGATCCTAATTCAATCAAAACTTTTTTTGACCGAATCGAAAAATTCCTGGATTCTTTCGCTTCGATGATTCGATGAAATCGGAATAGTGCCTATACTACTACATTTTATTTGTATGAATTCGAATGGTATTCAACTATTTCTTATTGATTTTTTAAAAAGGAGCAATTTGAGTATTTGGAATAATTGGAATAAAAAATAATTAAGTATTTAAAAAATAATTAAGTATTTTAAGTAATAGTAATTAAGTATTAAGTAATAGTAATTAAGTAAAATATTAAGTAGTATTCGTATCTTTATGTAAATTTCTTTTGTTTGGGAATGAAAATGAATCTGTTTTTATGTTACTTCGTACTGTACAAATCCTTTGTTTGTGGAATCTTTTTCCCACAAGGGGAAATTATCGAATGGATTGATACCTATGCCGAGATCG